CATCACTATGTATAGAAAGATATCGTGTGTGAACCTATAGGTCAATCTATTTATCTGTATATATAGATTGATCAAATGCATGATCTAGCATGTCTATTTGTGAACGTGAAATAAAAAAATCACCCTCGACCCCATGTCCGAATAAAAGCGGTAAAGGGTTCGAAATAAGTCATAGAGAATCAATCGATTCATGGTAAAATCCCCCTACTCTGCATTTTATGAATTTTTTTTTGGTCGATATGATAGAGGGATCAAATGGTATAGTTCTTTTGTTGGTAGCTTGGAGGATTAGAAAGATGACTATTGCTTTCCAATTGGCTGTTTTTGCATTAATTGCTACTTCGTCAATCTTACTGATTAGTGTCCCTGTTGTATTTGCTTCCCCTGATGGTTGGTTGAGTAACAAAAATATTGTATTCTCCGGTACATCTTTATGGATTGGGTTAGTTTTTCTAGTGGGTATCCTTAATTCTCTTATTTCTTGAATCTATCCATTCTTGATACAAAAACAAAAACGACCCCTCCCACGAATTTTTCAGATTTTGAGACACATTCAAATTCTATAATATAGAAGTATAAGTTGCTAAAATGAAAAAAAAATTAGAGGGGGGGTCAGTCAAACTTCTGTAATCTGTAACTTGAATGAAATAAATAGAATTTGAATGATGAATGAAAAGAAAATAATAAAATAGAAATCATAATAAAAAAAAAATGAAATTCTAAAATTCTAATTAGAAAAAAATTATTAAATTATTATTAGACTTAAATTTATAAATAATAATATTTCTAAATATAAATAGAAATTTGTTATTTTATAATTTTAATTTTAGAAATAATAATTTTATTTTATAAATAATTTAAATTTTATAAAAAATTTAAATAATATAATTTAAATATTATAAATTTAAATATTATAAATAATAATAATATTTAAATAATATTATTAAATTATAAATTTAAATATTATAAATAATAATAATATTTAAATAATATTATTAATAGAACATTAATAATAGAATAATTATAATAGAATAATTATAATAGAATAATTCTATTATTAGAATAATAATTGAATAATAGATATAATAATAAAATAAATAATCTAAATAATATAGAGTTATTAGATTTAGAAATCGAAATATATTAATATAATTTTATATTAATTAATAGAATTTTATATTAATTATATATTAATATATTATATTAATATAAATATATTATATTAATATAAATATTAATATTAATATAAATATTAATAATTACTTAAAACTTAAAAATAATTAATGTTAATAACAATTAATAACAAATAATATAAATTAATACTAATTGATAATAACTTGTAATTTGATTAATTGATAATCATTTCAATTGTTATATAATTTAGATTGTTAATTGGTTTAGTAGTGGAATTTGATAAAATCGCCCTGAACTGAATAAAGTATCTGTCCTAGCTCTGACCAAATATTCTTGCGTATCAAGAATCAAGAACGAAAATGCGGATATGGTCGAATGGTAAAATTTCTCTTTGCCAAGGAGAAGACGCGGGTTCGATTCCCGCTATCCGCCCAGGGCAATGTATTTAAGATAAGAGGATAAAAGATTCGTTATAGTTAACTGTAAATAGTTGACTGTAATTGTATGTAATATACTACACCCCCCTAAAAGGAAAAGAAAAAATTACTAGTTAATAGAGTCAAGTCTAATTTTTTTTTGTCAAAAAAATGTTGCGGGAACGGGATTTGAACCCATGACCTCAAGGTTATGAGCCTTGCGAGCTACCAAACTGCTCTATCCCGCGATGAAAAGAAACCAAACTAATGGACAAACAAAGATTGAATGCGCCCCTCTTCCATATATGTACAAATAGAATAGCCTATTTATACAGAATGGTAAAGGGGCCCCTCTATGATCATCGCTCATAGAAATAAATAGAAAAATGAAAGGATATTTTAATCCTTACCAACTTGATCTTGTTGCCCCCGGCAACAAACATGCGTGAACCATTTCACGAAGTCTGTGTCCGGATAGTCCAAAGTCTCGATAGTTAGCTCTCGGTCTTCCGGTCGAAAAGCAACGTCGATGAAGACGTGTAGGTGCACTATTTCGCGGTGAGGATTGTAACTTTCCATGAATTTTCCATTTCTCACTCAAGGACGGAACTTTGCTTATTTCTTTTTTTGAGGATCGACGAATCAAATGATATTTTTGTTCCAATTTTTGCCTCTTCTTCTCCCTATGAATCAAACTTTTCTTTGCCATAATGGTTCAGTTCCTATTATTATCAATGATACAAGTCGGATCCTAGATGTAGAAATAGAAGGGGGCATACCCCCCTTCTGCATTGAAAGAGATGATATTATCACAGATACAGCGCATAACCTAAGGAATTAACCAAATTTGCCCGATGTAGAGGCAATCAAGAAAGCCGCATAAGTAAATATATAACCTACAGAAAAGTGGGCTAATCCAACCAATCTTGCTTGCACAATGGAAAGAGCCA